GAAGGAACCGAGAAGGAGGTATCAGCAACAACTGGTTTTATTACGGGGCAGCTCATGATGTTCATATCGATCTATTATGCGCCTCTGCATCTAGCATTGGGTAGACCTCATACAATAACTGTCCTAGTTCTACCGTATCTTTTGTTTCATTTCTTCTGGAACAATCACAAAAACTTTTTTTATTATGGATCTACTACCAGAAATTCAATGCGTAATCTCAGCATTCAATGTGTATTCCTGAATAATCTAATTTTTCAATTATTCAACCATTTCATTTTACCAAGTTCAACGTTAGCCAGATTAGTCAACATTTATATGTTTCGATGCAACAACAAGATGTTATTTGTAACAAGTAGTTTTGTTGGTTGGTTAATTGGTCACATTTTATTCATGAAATGGGTTGGATTGGTATTATTCTGGATACGGCAAAATCATTCGATTCGATCTAATAAGTACCTTGTGTCAGAATTGAGAAATTCTATGGCTCGAATCTTTAGTATTCTCTTATTTATCACCTGTGTCTACTATTTAGGCAGAATGCCGTCGCCTATTGTCACTAAGAAACTGAAAGAAACCTCAGAAACGGAAGAAAGGGGAGAAAGAAAGGAAGAAAGCGATGTAGAAACAACTTACGAAACGAAGAAGACTAAACAGGAACAAGAGGGATCCACCGAACAAGACAAAGATAACCCAGTTTACGAAGATTCTTATCTTGATACCCATCAAGATAATTGGGTATTGGGAAAACTTAAAGAAGAGAAAAATGAAAAAACTTATTTCTGGTTTGAAAAACCTATTGTCACTTTTCTTTTCGATTATAAACGATGGAATCGCCCGTTGAGATATATAAAAAATGATCGATTTGAAAATGCTGTACAAAACGAAATGTCACAATATTTTTTTTATATTATATAAAAAATTAATAAAAAGATTAATACATAAGATAAATATAAGAATAAATAAGACGATATCCGTCCACCCCCCATGTATTTGATCCCCTCTCCTATAAAGAAACTAGCAACACCGACCCCGTTCGTAATTCCATCAATTATATGTCTATCAAAAAACTGAATTAGTTCAGCTAATCCTCTTACACTCGCAGTAAAAATCTTAGTATAAAAAATATCTATGTAACCACGATTATATGACCAATTGTATATACCATTTTTTACTTGGTCCAAGAGAATTCTCTTGGGGCTCTTCTTCACAAATGAATTGACTAAGCCCAAATTCTGTAGAGATGAATAAACAGATCCATATAAAATGGATGCTACAAATAATCCCAAAAGAGCTATACTTACCGAAAAAACTGCATTTTTCAAAAACTCATACCAATCCGAAGAATCCTTCGAATTTTGATGGAAAAAATCCGCGGACGGAGTTAACCATTTCGACAATAGATCAAAATCTATTACTCCTCGGTCAAAATTAATTCCGATTGCTCCAATGAATAAAGTAAATAGTACCAATACAAGCAGGGGAAATAACATAGTATTGTCCGATTCGTGAGGATAGGTGTAAGTGTATTTATTTCTAAAGTAAGTACTAAAGTATCGTACTCTATTTCTTACATTATCATCAATTCGATATATATCTTTTGAAAAAAAAGATACCTTATTATTCATTGTTGATAAAAGTAAATTTCTATTGACTGCTTTTGGTACTTCTTTTCCCCATAAGGATATTGAATAGAAAGAAGTATTTTTAGTGCTACTGTAATTTTGAAAATGAATTCGCAAACGTCCATCAAAAGTAAGTAAATACATCCGAAACATATAAAATGCGGTTAATCCTGCTGTGAAGGAAGCTATTATTGCGAAAATTGGTGAATACAACCAACTATCATTAAGAATTTCGTCTTTGGACCAAAAACAAGCAAGAGGTGGAATACCACAAAGAGAGAGCGTACCTAATAAAAAAGTAATTCTTGTAATTGGAACATATTTTGTTAAACCCCCCATAAGAACCATATTTTGACTTTTATCTGGTGAATATCCAACAATGGGTTCCATTGAATGAATAATGGATCCGGATCCCAAAAACAATAAAGCTTTCGAATAGGCATGGGTGATCAAATGGAATAAAGCGGCTCGATAAGAACCTATACCCAGAGCTAACATAATATAACCCAATTGAGACATTGTAGAATAAGCTAAACTTCTTTTAATGTCTCTTTGAGCAAGAGCCAAAGTGGCTCCAAATAATACTGTTATTACGCCTATTAAAGAAATGAGATTCATTATGTAAGGTATAACTGTGAAAAGAGGAAGAAGCCGAGCTACAAGAAAAATTCCCGCTGCTACCATAGTAGCAGCATGTATAAGAGCCGAAATGGGAGTAGGTCCTTCCATAGCATCAGGTAACCATATGTGAAGAGGGAATTGTGCGGATTTAGCAACTGCACCGACAAATAAAAAAGAAGCACACAGAGTAGCAAATAAAGAATCCACTCCATTATTACGAACTAAGTTATTAACTATTCCGAACAAATCCCGAAATTCTAAACTACCAGTTATCCAATAAAGTCCTAAAATTCCTAATAATAAACCAAAATCCCCTATACGATTGGTTACAAAAGCTTTTTGACAAGCACTTGCCGCAATTGGACGTGTGAACCAAAAACCTATTAATAAATACGAACACATTCCTACAAGTTCCCAAAAAATATAAATTTGTATCAAATTGGAACTAGTAACTAATCCCAACATAGAAGTATTGAAAAAACTCATATAAGCAAAAAATCTCAAATATCCTTGATCGTGAGACATATAATTGTCACTATAAATAAGAACCATGATTCCAACAGTAGTAATTAATATTGACATAATAGAAGTAAGTGGATCGATCAAGTGTCCGAACTCTAAAGAAAAATCATTATTGACAGTCCAAGACCATAGATATTGATAGATAAAATTTCCATTTATTTGCTGAATAGACAGATTGGCCGAAAACACCATAGCTATACTTAGCATCAAAACACTTGGAAAAGCCCACATACGACGAATATTTTTTGTTGCTGTCGGAATAAGCAGAAGTCCAAATCCTATTAACATAGAAACTGGAAATGGAAGAAAAGGTATTATCCATGCATATTTATATGTATGTTCCATAAAAAACAAATTTTCATTTTTTTTTATAATTGTTTCCGATTCACCAATTCTTATCGCTTTCGAAAGGAACAATAAAAAAATCAACAAAAAAAGATATGAAATACCTCAAATATTTTGATTTTTCATTATTTTCACTTTTTTCAGATATTGAAAATATTCAAAAAGTTCTAATTCGTTGGTCAAATGATATGACCAAATAGCTAGCTAAGAGTAATTACTTAGTTATTAACTTTATTAACATTAACTAAAAAAAGATATTTATTAAAATGGGTAATATGAGATTTTGAATCATTCTACAACAACTATACTACCATTCTATTCTGGCAATATGTAACCATATCATATACTATAGTATAGTAAGTAACCATATCATATACTATAGTATAGTAAGTAAAAACAATTATACCAAAACAGTATAATATGGATTATAGTATGCATTAATAAATCAACAAAAAAAAAAAAGACCTAATTATTCTAGTGAATTTTTTTGTAGTAATTATCTAACTCATTGCGGAACTGATTGATTGGATTCCAATCCAATAAGAAAGTATCAGAAATCTTATAATACTCCCTACCTCGTGTAGAACTGAATTTTTAAAAAACAAATGAGTTCCCCTTCTTAGGTAATGGAATGTCTTGTTTAACATATTAACTACTAGTTGTAGTTAAAGTTTGAACTTAAATTATAGACACGGCACTATGAGCTTATTCAATTAGAACTAATAGTCATAAAAATTCCTTTTCTAATTTTCCCTTCTTTTCCTCTATTTTTTCCTTAGTGTGTTATACGTGACATGCATGTATATATTCATATATAAATAATACATTTGTATTGTATGTTAAGAAAAAACGATTATCGACGGAATTAAGTATAGAAAATGACTAAAAAGAACAATCCATTTTGAGCAATACATGTCTTTCACATACAACAATAAAAATGAGTAACTTTTTTTTGAATGGCAGTTCCAAAAAAACGTACTTCTATATCAAAAAAACGTATTCGTAGAAATATTTGGAAGAAAAAGGGATATTTAGCTGCCATAAAAGCTTTTTCTTTAGCAAAGTCAGTTTCTACCGGAGATTCAAAAAGTTTTTTTGTGCGACAAACAAGTAAGAAAATCTTGGAATAATCTGAATTTCCATGGCTCAAAGAACTTCCAATTTTGGAATAGGAATAATTCCCATTAACTAATGTATTGAACTCCTCAAGATTAGTTAGAACTAGCTGCTATAATATGTAGAATACGAATTTATCTGTCTGCTGGTTCTAAGCATTATTATTATTATTTTCATTTTCTTTTCCCAATAGAAAAAATCTTTCTTTTTTCTATTGGGAAAAGAAAATGAAATTGTGATGGATATAAAAACTCTTTTGTTTTAGTATATGCCTAACTCAAGACCTAATTGGTTTGATATTATCATAAATTCGAAATTATGTACACAACAAAGAACAAAGAGTATTATTAATAGTTAATTAATACTTAATGATACTAAGAAAGTATCGAAATTGTTAGAAAAATTCCTTTAATTTAGTAATTAAAATGTGATACATATGAAATCCTATTTATTTCATTTTGTTAAGTGAGAAAATCAATCTCTTTGACGATTTGTTTTTCATTTATCTGATTTCACGAATTCAAAATAAATAAAGAAAAAATAGAAGAAGGGGGCAATTCTTATCTTAGTCTCTATCTCGATGGAAAACAAAACTTTCAAGTTCCAATTGTTCCGGGAGAACTTAGTATATATATAGTGCGTAAAAGTTGACTGTTTAAACTGAACCTACAATGACACTAACCAAGAATTATTGAAAATGAATTGAGTTTAAAGGAGCTCTTATTCATCCGTTCTAATGTTTACTAAACTATATTGAATCCTTGAATCTAGATCTAGACGATTCAACATGAATTGACTATTATTATTTCAAGCAAGCCGCTATGGTGAAATTGGTAGACACGCTGCTCTTAGGAAGCAGTGCTAGAGCATCTCGGTTCGAGTCCGAGTGGCGGCATACTCAAAAAGAGATACAATGAATCCTATAATGTATTTAATTCCCGATTTCAATTCTGTAATGGGACCTTTTTTATGTATGATATTTGCGACTTTAGAACATATATTAACTCATCTTTCTTTTTCGATCATTTCAATTGTGATTACGATTCATTTGATAACCCTATTAGTCCACGAAATCATAGGGTTACGTGATTCATCGGAAAAGGGAATGATCGCTACTTTTTTATCTATAACAGGATTATTAGTTACTCGTTGGATTTCTTCGAGACATTTTCCATTAAGTAATTTATACGAGTCATTAATCTTCCTTTCGTGGAGTTTTTCCATTATTCATATGATTTCCAAGATATGGAATCATAAAAATGATTTAAGTGCAATAACCGCGCCAAGTGCCATTTTTACCCAAGGTTTCGCCACATCGGGTCTTTCAAGTGAAATGCATCAATCGGCAATATTAGTACCTGCCCTACAATCTCAGTGGTTAATGATGCACGTAAGTATGATGTTATTGAGCTATGCAGCTCTTTTATGCGGGTCGTTATTTTCAGTCGCTTTTTTAGTCATTACATTTCGAAAAAACATCGATATTTTTTGTAAAAGCAAAAATTTGAAAATTCAGTCATTTTTCTTTGGCAAGATCGAATACTTGAACGAAAAAAGAAGTGTTTTTAAACACACTTCTTTTCTTTCATTTCGAAATTATTACAAATATCAATTAACTCAGCGTTTGGATTATTGGAGTTATCGTGTCATTAGTTTAGGGTTTACCTTTTTAACCATAGGTATTCTTTCTGGAGCAGTATGGGCTAATGAGGCATGGGGATCTTATTGGAATTGGGACCCCAAGGAAACTTGGGCATTTATTACTTGGACCATATTCGCGATTTATTCACATACTAGAACAAATCAAAGTTTGCAAGGTACGAATTCGGCACTTGTAGCTTCTATAGGATTTCTTATAATTTGGATATGCTATTTCGGGATCAATCTATTAGGAATAGGTCTACATAGTTATGGTTCATTCACATTAATATCTAATTGAATAAATTCCATGAGGAATACATAAGAACATCGTCCCATATATAACGAAATTTTGTGCGAGTTTTTGAGAACCATTTGACTCAAGAAATCATTCAAATGGTTCTCAAAAACTTGGGATACATCTTATTACAATTCTAATTCACTTTATTTTTTTGTGTTGTACAGCGAATGATTTCAAAAATCTTAAAATAAAATTCAAAATTATAAGACTTTGCTTTCTGTCTCATTAATGAAAACAAAACTATCTATAAAAATAATTAGATAGGATAGCTTGCACTTTGTCAACTGATAGCGAGAGAACGAAATCCGGAAAAATACCAATTCCTATTACGGGTAAAAAGATACAGATTGAAACAAATAGTTCTCGTGGCCCAGAATCCAAAAAATTTGAGTTTGGAGCATTGAATAATTTGTATCCATAGAACATCTGACGTAACATAGATAATAAATAAATAGGAGTTAATATCATTCCAATTGCCATTACAAAGGTAATTAGCATTTTGGGCATTAAAAGATATTTTTGGCTGGTAATTATTCCAAAAAATACTACTGATTCCGCAACAAAACCACTCATTCCCGGCAATGCAAGAGAAGCCATCGAGAAACTACTAAACATGGTAAATATTTTTGGCATTGGGATGGATACCCCCCCCATTTCGTCTAGATAAACAAGACGTATTCTATCACAACTCGTTCCCACCAAGAAAAAAAGTGCAGCACCAATAAATCCATGAGAGAGTATTTGTAAAATGGCTCCGTTGAGTCCCATGTCGGTTATAGAACCAATTCCTATAATTGTGAAACCCATGTGAGATACGGAAGAATAGGCTATTCTCTTTTTAAAATTGCGTTGACCGAACGAGGTTGAAGCTGCATAAATTATTTGCATTGTCCCTACTATCACCAACCAGGGACAAAATATAGAATGGGCGTGCGGTAATAATTCCATATTGATCCGAATCAATCCATATGCTCCCATTTTTAATAAGATTCCAGCTAGAAGCATACATGTACTGTAATGTGCTTCTCCATGGGTATCTGGTAGCCATGTATGTAGGGGTATAATCGGTGATTTGACGGCATAAGCAATAAGAAAGCCCAAATATAATATTATTTCTAATGTCACAGGATATGACTGATTAGCTAATCTTTCAAAATCCAATGTCGGTTCATTGGAACCATATAAACCCATACCTAGAACTCCTATTAAGAGAAAAATGGAACCCCCCGCAGTGTACAAAATAAACTTTGTAGCCGAGTACAAACGTTTCTTTCCTCCCCACATGGATAAAAGTAAGTAAACAGGAATTAATTCTAACTCCCACATGATAAAAAAAAGTAAAAGGTCTCTAGAAGAAAATAATCCTATTTGACCACTGTACATTGCTAACATCAGGAAATAGAACAATCGCGAATTTCTAGTAACCGGCCAAGCTGCTAAAGTAGCCAAAGTAGTGATAAATCCGGTCAGTAAAATAGGTCCTATGGAAAGTCCATCGATTCCCAGTCTCCAGTGAAAATCAAAAATATTTATCCATTTAGAATCCTCCTCTAATTGAATTAACGGATCATCCAATTGGAAATGATAACAGAATACATAGGTTGTTAGAAGGAGTTCTCCCATACAAATACATAGAGTATACCACCTAAAGACTTTATTCCCCCTATGAGGGAGAAAGAAAATTGAAGAACCCGCGAATATCGGCAAAACTACAAGTATTGTTAACCAAGGGAAATAACTCGTGATAAAGACAAGATACGTTTTGGCCAAAAACCCGTGCTCGGAATAATATATTTTATCGAGTACGGGCTTTTGTCGGTAAAAAGGAATCAAATGATTCAAGTGGAGTTTTTTATAACGTATCAATAAGATAGACCCATGCTGCGAGTTGTTTCATGCCATAAATAAACACGGACACTCAAAAAATCTGTTGGACAGGCGGATTCACATCTCTTACAACCTACACAGTCCTCGGTTCTTGGCGCGGAAGCAATTTGCTTAGCTTTACATCCGTCCCAAGGTATCATTTCCAATACATCTGTGGGGCAGGCTCGTACACATTGAGTACACCCTATACATGTATCATAAATTTTTACTGAATGCGACATTGGGTCTATAAATTCCAGTTTTGAACATAAAAAATTTCGATCTGGTAAAGTAAAATCAGTAGTAAATGAATTATATAATTGATATTGTAGACACCAGACGAATCGGTGGTTTATCAAAAAAATCTTAAGAATTAATATTTTTCTAAATCTGTTCATGAGAAAAGACCAAGAGACTTTGATTTTCGTTTCAACAACCATGATCATACAAGTCACATGTGAGACTTCACATTGGCCAACGGATCGTCAATATTTCAATATCAATAGTAATATATTTCCACATTACTATACATATTACTAAAAAAAAAAAAATGAAATAATTAAAATAAAATTTTTTATATATTTTTTTTATATATTTTTATATTTATATATTTTTATATTTATATATTATAAAATTTATATAAAATTTATATATATATTATATTATGTCTTTATTTATATGATAGTTATGACTAATTATTCAACAAATTAGATTGATTGATACGAGTTGATTTTCTGTTACGATAGATCGATGAAACAATAGCTAGCCCAATAGCTGCTTCCGCCGCCGCAATGGCTATAACAAAAATTGAGAAAATGTCTCCTTTTAATTGGCGACTATCAAATATATCAGAAAATGTTACGAGATTAATATTAACCGAATTTAGTATAAGCTCAAGACACATAAGTGCTCGAACCATATTTCGACTTGTGATCAATCCATAGATACCGATCGAAAATAAATAGACACTCAAAAAAAGTACATGTTCGAACATCATTGACTAACTCCTCATGAACCCCGATTCATTTCAATATGAACAACAATTCAACCGATTTGATTGACTAGAATCGAGCAATTACAGAAAAAAAGAAGTACTTACAGTAGATTAAACTAAAAACTTTCCCTTTTTCATTTGATTTTTAATTTCTAATAATTTTATTAATTCTAAGTATTTATTATTGACGAGCCATAGTAATTGCGCCTATCAAAGAAACTAAAAGAATTATAGAAATGAGTTCAAACGGAAGATAAAAATCTGTTGATAAATGAATTCCAATTTGTTGAACGTTACTTAGAAGGTCCTGCTCTATAATCTGGTTTGATCTTGTAGTCCAAATAATTCCGTACCATGACGTATCTGGGATAGTAGTAATTAATGAAAAAAGAATACTTGTACAAACCAGTGAAGTGACCCCATCTCCAACAGTCCAAAGATAGGAATCGTTGGAATATTCTGAACCATTCATGAACATAACAGCAAATATGATTAAGACATTTATGGCTCCCACATAAATAAGGAGCTGTGCGGCAGCTACAAAATAGGAGTTTGATGGAATATAGAATAAGGATATACAAACAAGAACCAATCCCAATGAAAAGGCAGAATAAATTGGATTGGTAAATAATACTACTCCTAGACCTCCTAATATAAGAAATGATCCCAGAAACACTACAAGTATATCGTGTATTGGTCCAGGTAAATCCATTATGTATAACAGATAAATAAGTCGAAATATTTCATGACCTTACTAAATAGTCCAGGAAAGAGAAGGGTGTTACCCTTATTTTTTTCTTGTATATGATGGGTTCCTAATTGAATTAAAGCTTAATATGGATTAACGTAGATATAGATAAAGTTATTGGCCAATAATACTCTTTTTTATCTGAAAGAAAAAAGAAAAGAATAGTTGGAATTTTATATTTAGAAATCATCACGAAAACATATTCTCGCTTTAAATCAAAGAGTAATTCTCAACAATCAATAGTTATTAGTTATTATTTGTTTTGTAGTTTCCGACCAACCAAAATAAAAGAGACTTGGCTCCTTTATCTCAAATATTTCAAAAGAAAATCTTAGTAATCGGTAATCGTTCTTGAATCAAGGGGTTTATCTTTTTCCATTTTGATTTGAGTCGAATTCATAACTGTTTGAATTGTGTAATCTCCAATTACTGACATTGGTAACCGACCCAAAGCAATTTGATTATAATTCAATTCGTGACGATCATAAGTGGAAAGTTCATATTCTTCAGTCATCGATAAACAGTTTGTTGGACAATACTCGACACAGTTACCACAAAATATACAGACCCCCAAATCAATACTATAATTAAGCAATTGTTTCTTTTTAATATCTTTTTCAAATCTCCAATCAACAACGGGTAGATCTATGGGACATACACGAACACATACTTCACAAGCAATACATTTATCAAATTCAAAGTGGATTCGACCACGGAAACGCTCTGATGTGATCGATTTTTCATAAGGATATTGAATAGTTACAGGTAAACGGTTTGTATGGGATAGGGTAATTATGAAACTTTGACCAATGTACCTTGCAGCTCGTATTGTTTGTTGGCCATAATTTATGAACCCGGTCACCATAGGGAACATATTGTGGATCTCCGTGAATAAATTGATGTTTCTTTCTCTTGTTTGAGATCGTTTATGAATCTGGAATATCGTTATCCTATTCTGTTATTTATAGTGAAACAAGTTGGGAAGAAGTTGTCAATAATAGATTACCCAAAGAAATAGGTAAAAGAAATTTCCATCCAAGATTTAATAGCTGGTCCATTCTCATCCTAGGTAAAGTCCATCTTGCTGTGATAGGAATGAACAGAAACAAATAAGCTTTAGCTAATGTAATAAATATACCAATTGTCATTCTAAAGACTCCAGCCATTTTATTTATTCCGAAAAGTTCAGGAATGGATATGTACGGAATAGAGAAATTCCACCCGCCTAAGTAAAGAACTGTTATAAATAATGAAGAAACTAATAAATTTAGGTAAGAAGCAAGGTAAAATAGAGCGTATTTGATACCTGAATATTCCGTTTGATAACCTGCTACTAATTCCTCCTCTGCTTCTGGTAAATCAAAGGGTAATCTCTCACATTCTGCTAGAGAAGAAATTAGAAAAACAATAAACCCTATAGGCTGACGCCAAAGATTCCACCCCCCAAAACCATATTTTGACTGTGCCTCAACTATATCAACTGTACTTGAACTATTAGATAATCATAGTCGATAATAACATCACTGTTCGCATCGCTATTTCAAAACCGTACATGAGACCTCAGCTTCATACGGCTCCTCTATGGTCACAAATAAATGTAAGGACTTGTTCGGTATTATCACTATCTTTAGATAGTAAATAGAATAAATATACATCGGGAGTCCAAAATTAGACCAATGAAATTCCGTCTGCTAGAATAAAAAAAGGGTGCTTCCGAATTGATCTTATCCTTTAGAATTTCAATTTCTCTTTGTTCGGTAATAACTTAATCCTTCAATAAAATACTCGTTATATCAATAAATATGTTCTATCAATAACTATAACTATAAAGAAAAACTATAAAGTATAAAGAAAGAATTTGAAAGAATTTGGCATTAATTCCAAATTCATGATAAGAATTCCATATGTATGTATAGATATGGGTGGGGAAAAGAAATAAAAAATAAAGATCTTTATTTATTATTTTTCATTTTTCTCATTCTATTTTTGCATTTCATTTCTTTTGTTCCTGTTCTTCTTTCTCAGAGGAGGGAGTACTCTGAAAAACAATACAATTACAATAAAGGATTAATTCGTTTTTGATAGTCATTTCTTTAATCAGTGAATAGGAGCATACTCTAGATCGGAATCATGGGGAAGTACTGCTTGGTCATTTCTACCAACTTAAAGTCCTCATTATGATTCGTTTTATCCACAGTTTTCCGCAAAAATACCCTTTTTTGATACCTTACGTTATCTCCATTACTAATCTTTTGTGTACCTTGGTGTTCCTAACTGTCCACTGATTTTTGATTGATCCCCGGTATGGTAATACATACAAGATAGTAGTGGAAACCCCATACAGTTGATCTTTTGTACCCGCTTCAAGATATGATAATGAGTCAAAGAATCTTAATCTTGGGGTAAACAGTTTACACTGCTTATGTTTATATTCTTGTACATAGGGAACGAGATTTTATCTTCTTACTGCAAATTTCTAAGCAGTTTGATTTTACTCATATAACTATCTAGCTTAACTCATCAACCCTAATGATGAATAAAAAATGAAAATATCCATTCAATATATTCAACCTCTTTACTTTATTTCTAGAGAGGAGGGAAAATAATCATGTTCCAACGAATCACACGTAGAGATATTGATAACACACAGAGAGTTAATGGTATTTCATAACTAATAGATTGAGCAGCAGCCCGTAGACCACCTGAAAAGGAATATTTATTATTCGATCCATATCCTGACATAAGAAGTCCAATAGGAGCAATACTTGAAATGGAGATCCATAAAAAAACACCTATACTGAGATCGGCCAAAACAAGGTGATATCCAAAGGGAATTACTAAATAACTTAGTAGAACTGATATGACCGCTATAGACGGTCCCACGCTGAACAAACGAATATCTCCTCTGGATGGGAGGAGGTCCTCTTTAAAAAGTAATTTGGTCCCGTCCGCTAGAGCTTGAAGAATTCCTAACGGGCCGGCATATTCAGGCCCAATACGTTGTTGTATTGCTGCGGATATTTCTCTTTCTAACCACACAATTACTAGTACCCCTATTGTGATTCCCAATAGAAGGGTGAAAATAAGAACAAAGATCCATATGAGTCCATAGACTTCTTTTAAGGATTCCGATCTAGAAAAAGAATTGATAGCTTGTACTTCTACTTCTGTTGTATCAATTATCATTTCAACGATCAACTTCTCCCATAATGATATCTATACTACCTAGTATCGTCATGATATCAGCCAATTTCATTCTTTTAACTAGTTGAGGGAGAATTTGCAAATTGATGAAACCGGGTGGACGAATTTTCCATCTCCAGGGGAAAACACTACTATCTCCTATCAAATAAATTCCTAATTCCCCTTTTGGGGCTTCTACTCTCACATAAAGTTCTTGTTTCGACAATTCAAAATTTGGTGAAAGTTTTTTAGTAATAAATCTATATTCAAAATTATTCCATTCGGGATTTTTTGCTCTATCAAAGCGTCGAACTTCTAAATTCTCATAGGGTCCTCCGGGAATTCCTTCTAGAGCCTGTTGAATAATTTTTATAGATTCCTTCATTTCACCGATTCGTACTAAATAACGAGCTAGTGAATCTCCTTCTTTTTGCCATTGGACTTCCCAATCGAATTTATTATAACACTCATAATGATCAACTTTACGAAGATCCCATTGGATTCCAGAAGCTCGTAGCATCGGTCCTGATAAACCCCAATTTATTGCTTCCTCTCCACCAATAATGCCCACTCCTTCAACTCGTTCCAAAAAAATTGGATTCCGCGTAATAAGTTTTTGATATTCAACAATTCCTGTTAAAGAATAATCGCAGAAATCCAAACATTTATCTATCCAACCATAAGGTAGATCGGCAGCAACTCCCCCAATACGGAAATAATTATGCATCATTCGCATACCTGTAGCGGCTTCGAATAGATCATATAACAATTCCCTTTCTCTGAAAATATAGAAAAAGGGAGTCTGTGCACCGATATCCGCCATAAAAGGTCCAAGCCATAACAAATGAGAAGCTATACGACTCAGTTCTAGCATAATTACTCTAATGTAAGTGGCTCTTTTAGGTACTTGAACACTTTCCAATCGTTCTGGTGCATTTACTGTTATTGCTTCTGTGAACATAGTGGCTAAATAATCCCACCGTGTTACATAAGGCAAATATTGTATAATTGTTCGATTTTCCGCTATTTTTTCCATCCCTCTGTGTAAATAACCCAATACGGGTTCACAGTCAATAACATCTTCACCATCGAGAGTAACGATCAGTCTAAGAACACCATGCATTGATGGGTGGTGAGGACCCATATTAACTATCATGAGATCTTTTCTTGTAGCCGGTACAGTCATATCTTTTTTTCCTTAATTCATTATTCCATGAATTTATCAAAATGAGGTTCATCAAAATGAAAAATCTAATAACTACTATTAACTAATAACTAAAGAACAAAATTCAAACCAATCTTAAAATTAACGAGTTTTTGACTCCCGAATACCCAACTGACCAATCAATTTCTTATAACGTATTCTATTTTTCTTTGACAAATAATCTAGCAGCCGTTGACGTTTTCCCAGAATTTTTCGTAGACCTCTTTGCGACAAAAAATCTCTTTTATGTAATTCCAAATGTGAAGTAAGTCTCCGTATCTTATTGGTGAAACTGAATACTTGAAATTCAACAGATCCGCAGTTTTTTTCTTTTTCTTGTCGAATAGCTGAGATGAATGAATTTTTTACCATAAAAACAAGTTTTTCTATTTTTTTCGTGGATTTGACCGATCAGGAAAAATAATAATTTAATTATTATTATATCAGTTATTTCCAGTTATTTGAATCTAGATACACAAAAATTTTTGATTTCTTCATATACAATATATTTTTTTTTTATTTTATCCAAATCAAATTCCAAATCAAATTCAAAATTTGATTTGGATAGAAAGGGATGATACATTTATGCATTCAGGGAAGAGAATAATTTTTTTTTTTTTACCTAAAAAGAGGATTCTGTCGATTTCTTACTAGATCCAATGGATACGTAATTAAATCGGTATCATGTACCAGAATGTAACATAGCGTATGCATATATTTTTCGGCTTTTATTTACCAAATATCTTCTGCGGTAGATATATAGGAAATATACTATTAAGTGATTCTGAACCGTGGATACATATGTATTCTTGACATACTGAAACGACTGCCGTTATTGGTATCAAACCAGTAACGATTCATACAAGCAAAATCTTCTAATCGATAATTGGGCCAAATAAACAATTTGAATTTAATGAAATTTTTTGCATCTATATTAAGATGCTTTTCCTCGTTCAAAAATTGTCCACAGTTTTTTATGTTGTTTTGATTGCAAAATATTGAATTTCTATTATCCACAACATTCCAATTCCGGGAATTGAAACAAATTAGAATTCTCAATTCTCTACGACATCTGGGGGATAGAATATTTTCAGGAACAAGGAAATCATAATGATTTTTGTTTCTATTCATAAGCGTATTGCTGTGTCGTGCAACGGATCCATCAAAATTCTTTTTATCAACATATCCATTTTTTATTATGCATTTTTCATTAATTTGGTGCTTATTCTTATCAACCAATGAAATACCTACAGTTTGATATATAATATATTTTCTATCTCTTTTCATAGATAGACGAATTGGTTCGATAATAAATATTCCCCTTTTTATCAATTCTGTAAGAGTTAGGTCTTTTTGAATCAACATTACATACGGATGCATTTCTCCTCTTTGAATTGAGGATATAGCAATTTCCTTTGGATCTATCAGTCTAAGTAGAAGACAATATACCTTGATATTATTGATCATTCTTTGACTCAAGGGGTCATCCCATCTTAATTGAAAAAGAAAATATTTTTTTAGGAAAAAATTAAGTTCTGCTTCTTTTTTGCTCTTGGATTGTTTTTTCTTTCTACCCTTTTTAATGTCTGCTCCCGTGTAATCTTCTTTTACATCTTTCTTTTCTTTTTGTTTTTGTAGATCTGATACAAGATCTCCTTGACCTTGTTGTTCGTTTTTTTTTTGGTTGGAATTTTCTAATTCAAGATATGCTTTTTTATTAGTTAATATAGGAAGATTTTTTTTTTTATTTACGTCGATCTTTTCACTTTGACTAATATTTTCACAGAAATTCAAAATTAGTAATTTGATTGGTATGATCCACGGTTTAATCTTATACGCATCAAAAAGTAGCACAAATTCTGGGAAAAACCAAGGTTCTATATTTGATATGGTACGATATAACTTTTCTTGATTCATTCCCATCCAATCAAAAAAAATTCTTTTTTGATTGGATGGGTTGATTTTATGATGAATCGTAAAAGAAAAAAGATCTTTTTTTTCAAATTTTTGAGAATTTTTAGTTTTAGCATTTTGATGAATCTTGGTGTCGATATGCGTATTGGTCCAGGTCTCAATATCGATATGATTTCTAATACAGAAATGGAGAATTCTCCAATCAAAAATTTTTCTATCTATATTTTTGTCTGTATCAATAATAGATCCTTTTTCTAAATAATAACTAATAGATATACTTATCAATCCATAAAATGATTCGGGTTTCGGTGTATTGAAATTATATGGAATTTTTTTGTCCTCTACTTGTAATGCTGATCCATAAATATAAGAGTCCTTACTATCCACATAATTTAAATATTTATATGATAAAAGATCATATCCGTAATGCTTTTTCAATTTGACTTTTTGACTCATCAACGAATCCACCGCATAGTAATTTTGTTTCATGTAATGAATTAATTGGTCTTTTTCTTTTTTATATAAATCCAATTTCATTGAGTTTTTCTTTTGAATCATACGACATTGATTGACTCTATTTCGCCACTTTTTCGCTACTAAGTGAGACCACTTAGTCTGAGATAAATTGTATTGATAATGACCCCTTAACCAAATTTTCCATTTATTCATTCCATACTTATCAATTTTCTTATGTCTTGATTGGGAATAAAATATTCCTCGTGTCGTACAATAATTCTTGATTATATCCTTAAGAAAAGAATAGGTGCCGTGATGTTGAAGTACAGATCTCAAATGATACCTGTTAAGTAATTGATTTTGTGATAATTTGTAAAATACATATGCTTGAGACAAGGAAGATAAGTCACAATAAATATTAGAATTATTATTAATGTTAGTATTAGAAAACGACTTTTTTATAGTAGAAATAAAGTTCATTGTATTTTGATTTGTGTTCTCAATTCCTTCTTGATTCGTTTCGTCGTTGAAAATGGATTTATTGATGATTTTTCTTATTGATTCAAAGAAAAGTTGTGCATTGATCCTTGGAATCTTAATGATACATAGTAATATATCCGTGTATATTTTTTCAATGAAGGATTTCATAAAATAATACGATTTGCGTATTAATCGGATATTTTTTCTTTTGAATTTTTGCCAAAAATCCTTCTGTGATTCCGATCTTTTATCATCACAAGTTAGAACTTTTTTTTTCTTGTCTTTTGTGATTCCTTCTATTTGAGTCCTAATTGTGGTTGTCTTATTAGCAAGATCTTTCATTTTTGTTTCTATGAGTAAATAATTTTCATTTACACAACTCGTGGATCGAATGCGAATGGTCGATTCGCGGATAATCTTATTATTTATATTGGAATCTTTTCTGTTTTCATTCGATTCATATACTTCCACCTTCCTCAATTTCAACAAGAAAAAGGGGTTTCTTTTTTCAAGTTCTTTCATTATTAGGTTTATAACTAGAACTATTTTGGCGACCCACCTTGTTTTTTCTTTTGAAACTTTTAGAAACCGCTTTTTTCTTTCTTTGAAAACCCTTATAACTTGAAAAATTTTCTTTTTCACTTTTATCATTTTTTTTTCGAGTTCTTTAAAAATGGGTTCAAAGAAAGAAGGTCGTTTTCGGGGAGACCCAAAAGGTAGTTCTGCTTCCCTTCCCCAGACTGTTAAAAAACAAAAATGATCTTTTTTCTCTTTTTTAGTAATTTGCTGATCTCTATGATGAGATCGTATCTTAGATCTTCGCCAAGGTTTCAGACAGAAAGGAAATAGAATCTTTATTTGAATACCATCTGTTAACCAATTTTGGGGAAATTCTGTTTCTGATAATTGAACACCATTATAGGTACATTTAACATGCATTTCTCTATTCCATTCCTTCAAATCCTCGTACCACTCGGGGAATTGCAATAATAACATACGTCCAATATTTTTAGCTATTATCAATAAGGGCAATATAACGTATTTTCTAAGAAAAGATTGGGTTACTAACATGAAACCCCTTATTGCTTGAGTAAATATAAAAGTATCCCAAGCTTCTGATATTGCTATTCGTTCATTTTCCTCTTCTTTCTCTTCATTTGTTTTCTCCTTTTCTTTTGTCTCTTCCTCCTCATCAAAATAAGAAATTTGCAATTCTGGGGTTTCCCCTACCCAATTCCTAAAAACTAGATTAATCGTTTCAGAGATATCAAAAAACGAAAAAAAAAATGTTTTGTCTATTCGATCCAAAAAAAGTGGAGAATGTACATTTGCTTGAAATATTTCCCAAGTAACTGTTTTACGTCTTTGAGCACGCATGGATCCTTCGATTATACCGCGGCGAAAATCTGATTGTTGTGAATAACGTATCAAAGCCACCTCCTCTTCTTCATCACTAGTGTTAGTATTACTAGTAGTATTATTACTAGCCCTGGAATTTGTACTTTGATCATTATCAGTATAAATTACCACGCGTTTGCCTTTTCTTGAACGAATTTCAGGATCCTCCGCCGATTCTTCTTCATCTTCTTCTTCCTCTTCTTCCAAATCGTCTGTCAATTTGTATGACCACCGAGAAACCTTTTTACTTATTTCTTCCATTCCAATGGATTTCTTTCTAATTCTTGTTAGATCGTTTGGATCGGTTGTAATTATATCGAATACAAATTTCAAAGATTTTGCTTGACTTTCTGAATCAATTCCTTGCGCGCGTTTAAAAGAAAATTTTTCGATTGAGGTTAACCCGATGGAATTCAATAAAAATTCCCCGCAAAAGTCAAACTTATTCTTTTGATGTTCAAATTCTCTAGAATCTTTATGAAATAGACCATGAATCTTATTTATCCAAAACATTTCTACGGTATCTTTTGTTGAAGTTATTAAATTATTCATGATTGCACGTGAATCAAATTTTTTTATTGTTCCTCGATGAGGTCCGTTCAAAAAAGGATCATACATTTTTGGCAAGTATTCTTGTTCATTTTCATCATCGCATAATCTAGTCCTTTTTTCTAGCATATCTAAAGCAAGAGATCCCTTCTCTTTTTCTAGTTCTAGAATTTTTATTCGACTTATCAATTCATTGTTCAAGTTGTATTTTTTTTGTTTATTGGTATAAACCCAATAATTATACAGGTTCTCGTGAGATAGTTTTTCTGTCGTGTACAAAGAAATTTTCCGTTCTATCATTTCTGAAAAAGTCGATAAACTGGGCGGATATGTAAAAGATATTATTTGTTTTCCATCACTTGGGCATATATAAAAAAAATATTGTGACATTTCGTTTCGTACAGCATTTTCAAATCGATCATTTTTTATATATCTCAACGGGCGATTCCATCGTTTATAATCGAAAAGAAAAGTGACAATAGGTTTTTCAAACCAGAAATAAGTTTTTTCATTTTTCTCTTCTTTAAGTTTTCCCAATACCCAATTATCTTGATGGGTATCAAGATAAGAATCTTCGTAAACTGGGTTATCTTTGTCTTGTTCGGTGGATCCCTCTTGTTCCTGTTTAGTCTTCTTCGTTTCGTAAGTTGTTTCTACATCGCTTTCTTCCTTTCTTTCTCCCCTTTCTTCCGTTTCTGAGGTTTCTTTCAGTTTCTTAGTGACAATAGGCGACGGCATTCTGCCTAAATAGTAGACACAGGTGATAAATAAGAGAATACTAAAGATTCGAGCCATAGAATTTCTCAATTCTGACACAAGGTACTTATTAGATCGAATCGAATGATTTTGCCGTATCCAGAATAATACCAATCCAACCCATTTCATGAATAAAATGTGACCAATTAACCAACCAACAAAACTACTTGTTACAAATAACATCTTGTTGTTGCATCGAAACATATAAATGTTGACTAATCTGGCTAACGTTGAACTTGGTAAAATGAAATGGTTGAATAATTGAAAAATTAGATTATTCAGGAATA